TTGAGTTCTTACTCTTCGGGTAAGGCTTTGTTTGATCTATTCCATAACATAAAAAAAGTTGGAAATTCATCCAGTCAACATAATCATAATATTAGATTCATAGAAATGATAAAAGGATGCTTTGTTTCTGATGATGTTTTTGAAAAATGGAATCCCTTGATTGATTCATAGTATCTGTTCCGCCATAGTATCTGTTCCGCCATAGTATCTGTTCCGCCATAGTATGAGGGCCCCTTCCGAAACAAGAAGAAAGAAGGAATCAATTGATTTTTTGGATGACACAGGATTTCTACAGATGAGACATCCTGCAAACCATTTCTATACTAATTGAATTGAACCTTACTCTACTCTATTCTATAAAAATAAAATTTCATCAAGTAAAAAAAGACTCTTAATGTTCCGGTTGAAAGGGGAAAATCTTGGATTTTTGCACATATCCAAATCCTTATTTATTATTCCAAATCCTTATTTATTATCTCATCTTAAAATTTTCTTTTTTTTTTTACTTGAAATTTGATAAGTTCGTTGAAGAAGTTCTATTTGTTTACTAAGCCATCCCCCTTTTTTGTTTGTCCGCCACTTCTTATGAATCTAAAGAAAGAGGTTCCGATAGACCTGGAAAAGAAAACAGTAATCTTTGACGAACAAGATCAAGAATCATTATTATTTCGACACAAGAAAAGGGCGGAAAATTCCTTTTCTTGTGTCGAAAATTAGGAAGACAAGTAATCCCTCCCAGAATCATTCTTTCATTTATCCCTTGCCGCGTATTCTCTTCCTACTTAATGTTATGCCGCCTATTGTCTATTAGAATTCGATTCTATTAGATAGAAAAAACTATTGATGCATTCCATGGCATTTACAATCTGGCAATAAGAAGCGTCACACCGCTCCAATTTGGATTGAAAAAAAAAAAGGGGGGGGGTCAAGTAGTCTTCTTCGCAATATACATACTATTACTAGGAATGGGATACAAGCAATTCCCGGCATCTCGCAGAAAAGCAGTATAAACAAAGCAAGACAAGGGGCTTTCCATATTTTTTTGGATCATACATAATTGCATTGATCAACAATAATTCGGCCCTTTTTACCAACTTGATGAATCCGTGGATCTAGAAATTCATTTCGGACAATTGAACCTTCTCAAACTGTTTCTTTTTGAGAACCAAAAAGATTTGTGCTAGGATAACAGATGCCAAGAAGAACAACAAACCTTGGACACGTAATGGATCTTGAAGTACTATTTCTGCATCTCCCTGACCAAATCCACCCACATTGGGATTACTCGTTAATGGCTGATCAAGCTTGATGGATTCACCCTCTGAAACAAGAAGTTCTGGTCCTGGAGGTATAATATCAACCACTTGGTGTCCATCCGATGCATCGGCTATGCTTATTTCATATCCCCCTTTTTCTTTACGTACTATTCTGCTTACTATACCTGCTGCTGTAGCATTATAGACTGTATTGTTACTCTTGCTCCCGTCGGGATAAATCTGACCCCTTCCCCTGTTCCCGCCTACGTATATGGGATATTTTAAGAAGTGAACGTCTTTCTTAGTAGAAGGGTCCGGAGAAAGAATGGGAAAGATGATTTCACTATATTTCTGACCAGGAACAGGACCCACTACAAGAATATTTCTTTTAGTGGGGCGATAGCTCTGAAAAGACAGATTGCCCATCTTTTCTTTCAGCTCGGGAGAAATACGATCGGGGGGAGCTAATTCGAATCCCTCGGGTAAAATAAGGACAGCCCCCACATTCAAAGCCCCCTTTTTACCATTAGCAAGAACTTGTTTCAGTTGCATATCATAAGGGATTCTAACAACTGCTTCAAATACAGTATCAGGAAGCACAGCTTGTGGAACCTCAATATCCACGGGCTTATTAGCTAAATGGCAATTGGCACATACAATACGCCCGGTTGCTTCTCGTGGATTTTCATAACCCTGCTGCGCAAAAATAGGATATGCATTTGAAATAGATGTCCGAGTTATTACATATATCATGATCAATACGGAAATGAATCGAGTCATCTCTTTCTTTACCCAGGAAAAGGTATTTCTATTTTGCATGGTCCAATAATTGATCCCGGAAATTTCTACAATAAATTAGGTAGGTAGCTAGCATAGTTCCCTATCCATGATTCTGCCATTGTACTGGAATAATTGTACTGAAGTATAGTAGGAATCCCCTGGGCGGGTAGAAGTATAAAGAGTGAGTAAGCTTCAAAACGGTTTGTTTATGTACGAAGTAGCATCATGATTTGATTGATATCAGCAGATCAAATGAGTTCTTCATTCATTCATTGAATGATAAATCACTACAAGTGAAGGAGATACACGATTTAAATAATGGAAGATCCAATATTTCAAAATTGTATCTAGAATGACTGGAAAAGTGGAAACAAGACCAGATATAATTTGATCGTTATGAGCAAATCCAAAATCTTTGTAGACCGAACCAATCATTAGTTCCCACCCCCGGGGTGAGTGGAATCCGATACATAAATCAGTTAATAAAAGAATAGAAAAAGCCTTTATTGTGTCGCTTAAGTTATAGAGGAATTCCTGAACCCAAGAATTCAGAATGACAAGTTCTTCATTACCCAGAATAGAATAACCACTTAGAATAGCAAAACAGATTATATTTGTCGAGAAATCCAAAATGATATGGATATGATCTTCGTTGTGCATTTTGGCCAATTGCATCGTCTCTTTGTGGATTCCTATACGAAGCTTTTGTATCTGCGTCTCCGGGTACTCTTTTATCATTTCATCCAACAGGAATAGTTGTTCTAATTCTATGAATCTTTCTAGAACGTTCTTTTCTTGAATATCATTCAAAAAAGTTTCGGATTGTCCGGTATTCCACCAATTAGTAACCCAAGGTTCCAGACTTTTATTAAATGAGAGAGAGATCCACCAGGGCAAAAAGACTATAGATGCAAGATACGGGAGGGGAGTCAATGCTTTCTTTTTTGACACTTTTCATCTGTGAATTGTTAATGAACCCGCTTCATTCGCCGACTCTATCTGATCCGATATTTCTATGAAGCATGAGTTCTATAACAAGGTATGGAACCTATGGATCTATTCCTTTTTTTTTTTTTGAATTGTTTAGTCCTTGGATCTAGAAAGAATATAGAAATAGAAATAGAATAAGGGCCCGTTTCGAATGAAGAAATAATCAAATACTTTTCCCAGATATCTCAGTTGGTCAAATTCGAACCAATTCTATCTTCATTTGTTCTTTCGATGAATGCCCAAAAGAACCGCTTGAAATAATGAATATTATTTTGATTTCGAGACGAAAGAACTCCCCTCAATTATTTTTTCGAAATTTTCACTGGCTACCCACGACCCAGGAATAATTGAGGGGATATTTCTGAAAAATATTAATAAAAATATTAATGATGAAATCCGAAATAGGTGACAAAACGAGAGAGAAATTGGATAGTTATGAGAGATCTAAACGTTTGGTTATCCAGGAGCTAAAGAAAGGATCAAAAAAGAAACATCGATTGACAAAAGAAAGATAATTAACGAGATATGATACATCTGTATCTAATGTATTAATCCAAAGTATTGGCCCTAAAAAGAGAAATTATGTATTCCGAAATGCTCTGATATGTGTGATGAATACATACTTATTAGACTTGTTACTAGTAGAATTGAGTTCTATATGCAGAAAAAGGAGTTTTGGTCGATCAAAATTGCTTCTTATTATGGTTGTTCCGTATACGTCCGCCTGCTTTATTCTATGGGCCACAGAAGGATTACCAACGGAACGGGGGAAATAGAATCTAACATGTTTTGCTCGAATGAACGTTCCGAAGAAGCTTCAGTTATATTTAAAAGGGGGTTCCTGGGTCCCTTCCCTCATGCTGAGAAAGCATTAATTCCCTTCATTTCAAAATACTTCAATTGGCACGCGCAAGAAATAGGCCAATTCAGCAGCTTTTTGTTCAATTTCTCGTGGAGTAAAATTTTCGTCAGTACGGGTCAAGGGAATGGCGCCCTGGCCTCTGATTTCCATATAAAGGACACGTCGAGGATAAAGACCCTCTTTAACTTCCATTCTGATCGATTGAATCTCTCTCATAAGGAATCGAAGGAAGATGCGACGATTTATTCCAGGAAATCCCCAACGAAAAATACACACTATTCCTTCTTTTCTATCGAATCGATCATAACCGCTACCTACATTCCACGAAATTGTGCACCACAAATAGGAACTAATGAACAGACCTGCGATCCCATAGAAAGACATCACGATTCCTTGGGGAAAAAAAATGATTTGCTGAGACGGGAATAAAGATATCAGATTCCTACCAAGATAACTGGAAGTTCCAACCAATAGGAATCCTAGTGAACCTAAAAAAAGGATACAGGCCCAGCAGAAATTACTTGTTTTTCGAGATCCCGTTATAAGTTCTATCCATATACGTTCTGATCGATAGTTCATACTAGATCCAGTTGCATCCTATTGGAATTGAGAGAAGAGAATAAGCCAAATGAATTTGATTTTACTTTTTTTATTTTGCTCCCGAAGTAACTCTCATCAACTAGCACTATTATGACGCGAACTATTAGGAGTAATTCATCAAATTGGTTAGATATAAAATAATAACATCCCCTTCGTATAATACCACCACTATGTATATCTACATAATATAGATACGTTAACTTTCTATTTCAGATATCCGCTCTGATCCATTTTAAAACAGCTATCCCCCCATATACATGCATTTATCCATATATAATGTATCCGCATGTATAATCACTTTTTTATTTGTGCCCGGAGGGAGCCACATGTCGTATCATATTCCACTAAATGGATATCCCTATTATGATCCAAGTCCAAGTGTTGAAATAAATTGATGAAATTTTGTCCTATCAGGTCTAAACAATCTTGTTTTTTTGAACATGAAGAGATAAAGAAGCCATTGCAATTGCTGGAAACACTAAGCCCACTAAAGGCACAAAAATAGAGGGTAAATTGAAATCTGTCATAGAATGGGTGCCTCGATTTAATATTTGTACCTGTTATAAAGATATTTTATCTTATGATAAGTATATCTATTATAAGTATTATTAAGTATATAATAAGTGCAAGGAATGTAGAGCTAAATAAGTGTATCTATTCACCTTTCTACAAGAAATAGATGGATGATAATCCGCTTTATTATTCTTGTTCTACCGCCCTTATCTTCTAATAAAGAGTTTCTTACGAGTTTCCTAAGGATTTGTTAGAATCCGATCCAACAGGAATTCATAGTCAAAAGTGTAGGTCCTCGGGAGATATAAAAATATGCAACACTTCCCTTATAGATTTGACTTATTCTATATATATTAATACGATATATATTAATATGAAAGAAGGGAACATGAAATTCTTTTTATTTTTTTTCCCAATTCCATTCCGCGGAAGGAAGAATTCACTCTTTTCCTCCTGATAGGGGGTTCCTGATTACTAATCATGAATAGGGGTAGGATAAAAAATCTGCATCAAAAAAAGTAATTATCCGAAACTTCCTATAGAACTTATGTTACCAAAGAAAACTCCACTCTTCATATTTTGACTTTGATTCCGATGAACTAAAGTTCGCTACAAATAACTGAGCCTAGCGCTCTACTTGAATTTTGATTCAAGGGAAAGAAACCGTGTAGCTGAAATAATTCACTCAGAACACCTTTTAAAGGATTACGTGGTACGATTGGATCAAATAAGCCCTTATGGAATAAATACTCAGCTGCTTGTGAACCGTCAGGTACTGTCTTATTCAATGTTTGTTCAATTACTCTTTTCCCCGCAAATGCAATGTAGGCATTGGGTTCAGCAATAATAATATCTCCCAACATACCAAAACTGGCCGTTACTCCGCCGGTTGTAGGAGATGTAAGGATTGATACATAGAATAACTTTTTATTGAATTGATAATCATATAAAGCGGAAGATATTTTAGCCATTTGCATCAAACTCAAACTTCCTTCTTGCATGCGTGCTCCTCCAGAAGCACACACCATAATAACAGGTAGAGATCTATTAGCAGCATATTCGATCAACCGGGTGATTTTCTCGCCTACTACGGATCCCATACTACCCCCCATGAACTGAAAATCCATAACCCCAATGGCTATGGGAATCCCATTTAGTTGACCTATGCCTGTTTGAACAGCCTCAGTTAAACCTGTCTTTCTTTGATACGAATTGATACGATCTCTATAAGGTTCCTCTTCCGAGTGAAATTCAATGGGGTCAATAGAGACCATGTCTTCGTCCATAGGATCCCAAGTGCCCGAATCAACCGAAAGTTCGATTCTATCTGAACTACCCATTTTCAAATGATATCCACATTGTTCACAAATATTCATTTTTGACCTAAAAAATTTCTTATAATTTAATCCATAACAATTTTCGCATTGAACCCATAAATGTCTGTATTTTTTATTTCCATCGAAATCATTAGATCTTCCTCTTATATTGAAATCACTGCCATTACCGCCAGTTCTTATACTAGAACTCCCCCTGTCACTATCACTTACACTTTCACCACTACAAATGTAACTATAAATATAACTGTAAATGTGATTGTCGCTACCACTCGAAATGTACTTATCAATACTGATTTCAGAACGAAGATAACTATCAATGCAACTATTAATGTGATTATTCCAACTATACGTAGTATCATACATATAATGATCATAGTAGCGATTGTCACTCTTAGACCCGCTATTCAGATAACTAGAAAAAGCAGTTTCTAGTTCACTCAGAAAAGAACTATCATTGTCAATCTCAAAAACCCGATTTTCAATATCAAAATATACGGAATAACTGTTACCATTACTATCCCTAACTAAAAAAGTGTCATCAGAGATGAAACTCCAAATGTCCCTGACACCGAAAAAATGATCAACATTACTGCAACTATTACTTTCGCGCCAACCATGATTATGATTGTTTTTATTCGTATCATTTAGAATAGGATCTTCACTTCCACTGGTATTTCCAACAGGACGACCAAGACTGTCCATTGATTTACCTAGCCCACACTTGTGTTCTAACTCCTCGTTAGACAACATTGAATTGAACCACCGTTTTCCCATAGATCCTTCCTGCCCCCTATTTGAAAATACAATAAATGAATAGTCATTCGACGAAAAATCATTTTACTATTTCATTTCCTATCGGAATACGCATATAGATCCAATCACTAGGATTATTAACTAATAACGAGTAACTATTGAACGAAAGAAATGATTTTGTGGGAGTCGGGAGTATCAATTCACTATATATGATGGAACCTTTTCTTCAATTATTATAAATAGAAGATAGGTTTCTCCCATGTTGTGTACAAACTCTCATCGAAAAGATAAATATTTGTTCCCTCCTAGGAAGGATTCATTTTCGTATAATCTCGTATAATAATAAGTTTCTAATGCAACACGGAATGAAAAGGACAATATACAGGATGAGTAGAAGAAGTTGTGACCC